CTTCTTTAAAGATTCATCCAATAGAATCCCGACTCCCTTTCTTTTTGATTTCCATTCTATTTAGATATGGTGGAGCCATAATTCTTATAGAAACAAAATTCTCTCGTTTCACTTTGTCTCATTTTCTCTAGAATCTCTAGAAAAAGGAATAAAAACGAAAATACTACGAATTAGGCTGCATACATTAGTCATCCTATCTTAATTAGGTTCTAATTCGTAGTAATTCTATAAAAATAAGGAACTCTATTTCAGAACGTAGATCAATTTAGATTTAGATAATCTATAGATAAGCAAAGTAATATACTTCAAACAAAGTAGGAATTTGCAAAATGGAGAACATCCTTGTAGTTATTATAGGGAAGTCTAGGGACTTGGAGCATATCCTATTTGAAGGAGGGTGGAATTCAAATCAGGTAAAGGATCCTTCCTTTTATTGCTTTGATAGAAATTCGTTTTTCTTTTCCTGTCTCTATAATTTTCGATGAGTGAGCCTGTGGTAATTATCTCTATTTTATGGCGTAGGCGACCGTCCAGTCTATAAACAAGTAGTAATAAGTAAATGAAAACTATACTAAAGGAAACGTAGGATATCTCTCCTAAAATCTAAAAAAGGGCATATTAGGGCTATACGGATTCGAACCGTAGACCTTCTCGGTAAAACAGATCAAACGGATTATTATCGAAATGATTCGAACTGTTTCAAAGACCCAACATGCATTTTTTTGCATTGGGCTCTTTCATCAACTGATAGAAAGATCAGTTAGTCCACCATAGTTTTTCTTTACGGAAAGATAATGAAATGGCTCCCTGTGCTCTGATTGATTATTTGTATTATAATCTATCTAGGAGCAATACCAAAGTGTTTCAAAGGAGGATTACCTTGACTTAGGTCTGCCTCTGGCCTAAATTAAATCAACCTAAGTGAAATAGAGTCTCTATCGTTCCACTACAAGAGTTGACTATGAGACTTCATACACCTTAAAGTTCATAGAACGAAAAGAATTTTTTGGAGAGGCCCTTATCCTCATTAAGCCTAGCATTTAGTGGGCTGGATATTTACCTTATCAACTAGCAAATCAATAAGGGTTCTATTTGATTAGGCACCTGAGTTGGCACCTGAATCGGACTGAACCAACTATTTGTCAGGCTACTGTTCTCCTATTCTCTCGAATCCATGAAGTAAGACATTGATTTTGCAATAAGATCCATTATGTTCATTGCATAATAAGCTCCCTTGAAAAGCATTGGCGCACGTGTAAACGAGTTGCTCTACCGAACTGAGCTATAGCCCTTGTCAGAAATATCTTAATATATAGATAATTTCTTGTCAAGATGAATATTCTCTAATAGTAGAGTATATCCTCTGATCTGTTTACTGTATAACATACCAATAACGAAGCGGTATTTGCTTATAAAAAGGATTCGATCTATAATCGATCGAAGTAAAAGGTCTTCCTTTGTGGTGATAAATTGCCTACTTAACTCAGTGGTTAGAGTATTGCTTTCATACGGCGGGAGTCATTGGTTCAAATCCAATAGTAGGTAGGTAGGTAGAAAAATTACTAGATAGCATTGGACTTACTTCGCTTCGCTATCTAATAACTTTTTCTACCCCTCTTCCCTTTTTCTTTGTATCAACTAAACCGTTGGGTTGTCTTCAATTAGATGGGGGAATCCAATTAACAGCCTCGACTCGTATCCTAGCTCGTCTGAGAGCTAGCTTCGCTTCAACCAATTCTTTCGTACCCTCAGCTTTACTCACGTTAGCTTCGGCTATTTCAAGTGCCTGTTGAGCTTCTTCCGGATCAATGTCACTACCCAGTTCCGCATCATTTCCTAAAATGATGATCTCATTATTAACTATTCTGGCAAAACCGCTCCACAGAACCGCCGTTAACCATTGATCGTTGAGGAGGCGTATTCTCAAGGGACCCATATCTACAGCTGTGTTAATGGGGGCGTGGTTTGGTAATACACCAATTTGGCCACTATTAGTAGATAAAATGATTTCTTTCACTTCACAATCCCAAATAATTCGCTTAGGAGTCAGTACATAAAGATTTAATTTCATTTCTTCAATTTGTTCTCCTCTTCTAAGTTTATAGCTTTCGTGCTAGCTTCATCGATGTTACCCACCAAATAAAAAGCCTGTTCGGGTAGGCCATCTAATTCTCCGGAAAGGATTAGTTGAAATCCCCTAATTGTTTCCGCAAGACCAACATACTTTCCCGGAGAACCGGTAAAAACTTCTGCCACAAAAAACGGTTGTGATAAGAAGCGCTCAATTTTTCGTGCTCTTGCTACAGTTAAACGATCCTCCTCCGATAATTCATCCAACCCAAGAATTGCGATAATGTCCTGAAGTTCTTTGTAACGTTGTAAAGTTTGCTTAACTCTTTGCGCAGTTTCATAATGTTCGTTGCCAACGATCCGAGGTTGTAACATAGTTGAGGTTGAATCTAAAGGATCTACTGCAGGATAAATACCCTTGGAAGCTAATCCTCTGGAAAGTACGGTAGTAGCATCCAAATGCGCAAATGTTGTAGCAGGAGCAGGGTCGGTCAAATCGTCCGCAGGTACATAAACCGCTTGGATCGAAGTTATAGATCCCTTTTTAGTAGAAGTAATTCTTTCTTGCAAAGAACCCATTTCTGTACTAAGAGTAGGTTGATAACCCACTGCAGAGGGCATTCTCCCTAATAAGGCGGATACCTCTGATCCTGCTTGAACAAAACGAAAGATATTATCGATGAATAGAAGCACGTCTTGCTTATTAACATCTCGGAAATATTCTGCCATAGTTAGGGCAGTCAAACCAACTCTCATACGAGCTCCTGGCGGTTCATTCATTTGGCCATAGACTAGAGCTACCTTTGATTCCTCCAGATTTTTTTCATTAATTACTCCGGATTCCTTCATTTCCATATAAAGATCATTTCCTTCACGAGTCCGTTCCCCTACTCCGCCAAATACGGATACGCCTCCATGAGCTTTAGCAATATTGTTGATTAATTCCATGATGAGTACTGTTTTACCTACTCCAGCTCCCCCAAATAGTCCGATTTTTCCTCCACGCCGATAAGGAGCTAAAAGATCGACCACCTTAATACCAGTTTCAAAGATGGATAATTTCGTATCTAACTCGATAAAGGCAGGCGCAGATCTATGAATAGGGAATGTTGCACTAGTATCTACAGGACCCAAATTATCAACAGGCTCCCCCAGAACATTGAAAATTCGTCCGAGAGTAGCTCCACCGACAGGAACACTGAGAGGAGCTCCTGTGTCAATCACTTCCATTCCTCTCATCAACCCGTCTGTAGCACTCATAGCTACAGCTCTAACTCGATTATTTCCTAATAATTGTTGTACCTCACAAGTTACATTAATTTGCTTACCATCAGTGTCTCGACTCTTTACTACCAAAGCGTTATAAATATAAGGTAACTTGCCCGGGGGAAAAGTGACATCCAGCACGGGTCCAATAATTTGATCGATACGCCCTGTACTTTTTTCTTCAATTGTAGAAACCCCGGGACGAGAAGTAGTAGGATTGATTCTCATAATTATCACATAATTTTCAAAAAAAGGAATTTATCGAAATTTTTCTTTTTTTCTTGTTGAATAATGCCAAATCAACATCAAAAAAAATATCCAAAAATCCAAAAGTCAAAAGGAAATGAATTAGTTAATTCAATAAGAGAAAAAAGGGGGCCAGAACTTGATTTCGTTGCCCAAACGAATCCTATTCAATTTCAATCATTTACTCATGGAATGAGTCCGTCGGAAAGTTCAATCAATCTTTTTTTTCATATACATTTTTCCTTTTGTGAAGGATCTGCGCCTACTCTACTTTCTTATCTAGGACTTCGATATACAAAATATATACTACTGTGAAGCATAGATTGCTGTCAACAGAGAATTTTCTTAGTATTTAGGTATAGGTATTTCCACTCAAAATAAGAAAAAGAGGGTCTATTAAGAACTTAATAAAGATTAATAAAGATTACGGGTTGATTTGGGTTGCGCTATATCTATCAAAGAGTATACAATAAAGATGGATTTGGTGAATCAAATCCATGCTTTAATAACAAAGCACGTTAACTTACCATAACAACAACTCAATTCCTATCGAATTCCTATAGTAGAATTCCTATAGGATAGAACGTACACAGGGTGTACGCATTATATATTAATGAAACATATTCATTAACCTAAGCATGCCCCCCATTTTCTTTAATGAGTTGATATTAATTGAATATGTTTTTTTAGATTTTTGCAAAGGTTTCATTTACGCCTAATCCATATCGAGTAGACCCTGTCGTTGTGAGAATTCTTAATTCATGAGTTGTAGGGAGGGACGTATGTCACCACAAACAGAAACTAAAGCAAGTGTTGGATTTCAAGCTGGTGTTAAGGATTATAAATTGACTTACTACACCCCGGAGTACGAAACCAAGGACACTGATATCTTGGCAGCATTCCGAGTAACTCCTCAGCCGGGGGTTCCGCCCGAAGAAGCAGGGGCTGCAGTAGCTGCCGAATCTTCTACTGGTACATGGACAACTGTTTGGACTGATGGACTTACCAGTCTTGATCGTTACAAAGGACGATGCTATCACATCGAGCCCGTTGTTGGGGAGGAAAATCAATATATCGCTTATGTAGCTTATCCATTAGACCTATTTGAAGAGGGTTCTGTTACTAACATGTTTACTTCCATTGTGGGTAACGTATTTGGTTTCAAAGCCCTACGCGCTCTACGTCTGGAGGATCTGCGAATTCCCCCTACTTATTCAAAAACTTTCCAAGGTCCGCCTCATGGTATCCAAGTTGAAAGGGATAAGTTGAACAAGTATGGTCGTCCTTTATTGGGATGTACTATTAAACCAAAATTGGGATTATCCGCAAAAAATTATGGTAGAGCATGTTATGAGTGTTTACGTGGTGGACTTGATTTTACCAAAGATGATGAAAACGTAAACTCACAACCATTTATGCGTTGGAGGGACCGTTTTGTCTTTTGTGCCGAAGCTATTTATAAATCACAGGCCGAAACCGGTGAAATTAAGGGGCATTACTTGAATGCGACTGCAGGTACATGCGAAGAAATGATTAAAAGAGCTGTATTTGCGAGGGAATTAGGGGTTCCTATTGTAATGCATGACTACTTAACCGGGGGATTCACCGCAAATACTAGTTTGGCTCATTATTGCCGCGACAACGGCCTACTTCTTCACATTCACCGAGCAATGCATGCAGTTATTGATAGACAGAAAAATCATGGTATGCATTTCCGTGTATTAGCTAAAGCATTGCGTATGTCTGGGGGAGATCATATCCACGCTGGTACAGTAGTAGGTAAGTTAGAAGGGGAACGCGAAATGACTTTAGGTTTTGTTGATTTATTACGCGATGATTTTATTGAAAAAGATCGTGCTCGCGGTATCTTTTTCACTCAGGACTGGGTATCCATGCCAGGTGTTATACCGGTAGCTTCAGGGGGTATTCATGTTTGGCATATGCCAGCTCTGACCGAGATCTTTGGAGATGATTCTGTATTACAATTTGGTGGAGGAACTTTAGGACATCCTTGGGGTAATGCACCTGGTGCAGCAGCTAATCGGGTGGCTTTAGAAGCCTGTGTACAAGCTCGTAACGAAGGGCGCGATCTTGCTCGTGAAGGTAATGAAATTATCCGAGCAGCTTGCAAATGGAGTCCTGAACTAGCCGCAGCTTGTGAAGTATGGAAGGCGATCAAATTCGAGTTCGAGCCGGTAGATAAACTAGATAACTAGATAAGTAGATTAAATTAGCTATAAATAAGGTCTAAATAAAAAAGAAGCGAAATAGAAAGATAAAAAATCAGTTACGAAATGCAGTAATTCTTCTTTTTTCTTTTAATTGATTGCAATTAAACTCGGCTCAATCTTTTTTTTCAGATTGAGCCGAGTTTAAATAGATCTTGATACGATCATGAGACTTGACAAATCGGGATTCCTCTATTCTATATATTTAGAAAATATAAAGGTATAATACAATAAATAAATAAAAATTATAGTATTATCATATGATAATGGAATCAAATACGCGGTATTTACAGAAAAAAGTATTCCTTCATTTATTGGGATAAAATCAATGACATACAATGCATTACAAACGTATGATCATTACCCTTCAACCGGGTTATTTTATTCCACTTCTAGATAGAGAAAAAGCTAAAGGAGAATGAATGAAAAAAGACAGAGTTTGGAAGTTAGACCCCTTTCTAAGACTCTCTTCTTTCAAAAAAGAGGACATGTTGCAACTTTTAACAGGCATAATCGTGAGTCAACAAGTGACTCGAATTGCCCGTAAGAAAAGAGAATTTGTTTTCAAAATGGTAGAACTAGATGACGAAGTTTTCTATAACCTTGATGAAGAGGTAGTTTTCGTTTACGACTTCGATCAAGAGCGAGAAGTCTTTCATTTCAGATTGGACTGCTATAGAATCCGGACCCCCCGTAGAGACGTTCAAAAGGATCCTGATGGTAAGAATCATACTTTCGCGGAACTCCAGGGCTATAGGCTTCAACGCGGTAGACTTTTTGTTCCGAATTTTTCCGGAACAAACCTACGACCCAACGATACAATGAATTTTTTCTATTCACAAAGAAAAAAGATTCGGAATCGCAATGCTACTATACGCACCCAGAGGAGTATTCGGAATAATATTCTTATATAATCCATTTTTGCGCGGGGTCTTACTAACAGGACTTCGCTGCACGAGAGGAGGATTCGTCGAAAAGCTAATGTCATCCGGTATTTTGATACTCTTTTGGGGTGGTATATCGCCTTACAAAGTCTAAGGCGTAGTATGAGATCTTTAGTAGGTAAAAGAATTTGTCCCTTGATTGAGTATGCTATTTTTCCTCCTTTACCGTGCATTATTATATGCGCTTCTAGAGGAACACGTATGCAGAGAGGAAATTACAGTTTAATAAAAAAGCCTAAAAAAGTTTCAACTTTATGGCAATATCAATCAACTAAAAAGCCCTGTGTATCAACCCTTACAACAGGTCGGATAAGAGTTTCGGTATGCTGAGGGATATCCTTATTTCAGAACCTGATATGCATCTTGCGTTTGTGGGGGCCGAGAGTGGTTGAATAAGTATTGCATGTGGAAGGAAGTAGTCAAAAATGATTTTGGATTCGAAATAGGCGCATTCGACTAAGTCGTACTGAGACCCTTTTTTTAAAGGGTATTATGAAAGAGATATTTTATTTTCAAAAACGCTTTCTTTTTTTGAATCCAATTTCAAGTTCGATTAGAAGGATAGAAAGGCCATGAGGATGGGAAAAGAAAAATCAAATCTTTTCTTTTTTTGCAAACTCCAAAATACAATAGTCAATATTCTTTATAATAGATATACTTAATTATATCATAAGAATCTTAAGATATTTTTCGAATAGATAGAAATAGTAAATTTGAATGGAGACACCTATTCTATGATGGATTTTAACTTACCCTCTATTTTCGTGCCTTTAGTAGGCTTAGTATTTCCAGCAATTGCAATGGCTTCTTTATTTCTTTATGTGCAGAAAAATAAGATTGTCTAGAACCGACGGGGCCAAATTTTATCAATGTATTTCCACGCAGGATCATAATACGGATCTTTTGTAGTGTAAGTAATATAATATGGTAGGTTATGTGGCTCTTTCTACACACAAATGCAAACCCGCTATGGATGCAGATTATGGATGCGGATATAGGCTATGAGCATAAATGCATGCATATGCGAAACCGGGCGAGTCTTTTTTAAGTGGATCAACAAATACTTTTTGAATAGAAAGTCAATGTATCTAACCAATTATTTCACAGGAGTGCTAGTTACTGAAGGTGATTTCAGAATCAAAAAAAGTAAAGTCAAAATCATTTAGCTTATTCTCTCAATTTCAATCGACCGCAGCTGGATTTAGTATATCTAATATGAATTGGCGATCAGAACACATATGGATAGAACTTCTAAAAGGTTCTCGAAAAAGAGGTAATTTTTTCTGGGCCTGTATTCTTTTTCTAGGTTCACTAGGATTCTTAGCGGTTGGGGCTTCGAGTTATCTTGGTAAGAATATTATAGCTGTACTTCCATCTCAACAAATTCTTTTTTTTCCACAGGGGGTCGTGATGTCTTTCTACGGAATCGCGGGCCTATTCATTAGCGCTTACTTGTGGTGCACTATTTTGTGGAATGTAGGTAGTGGTTATGACCGATTCGATAGAAAAGAGGGAGTAGTGTGCATTTTTCGTTGGGGATTCCCTGGAATAAAACGTCGCGTCTTCCTTCGATTCCTTATGCGGGATATCCAATCAATTAGAATTCAGGTTAAAGAGGGGCTTTTTCCTCGTCGTATCCTTTATATGGAAATCCGGGGCCAGGGGGCCATTCCCTTGACTCGTACTGATGAGAAGTTTTTTACTCCACGAGAAATTGAACAAAAAGCTGCTGAATTGGCCTATTTCTTGCGCATACCAATGGAAGTCTTTTGAGTACCAATTGCATTTTTTTGAAATGAATTGAATGCAGAAGAATTGGAAGAAGAAAAGTTTTCTCAACACGGCACGGGGGAGAGTCCCTTCGAAATTGCATTATTGTAAGGGTATTTTGAGTATTTATCTAAAGGAAGGAGCAAACGAGGATAAGAGAAAATTGCTTCTAGTTTGCTTTGTCCAAGTGGGATATATGGCGTAATATTCTTCCATTTTCATCCGAAAGGGCTTTTTTCTATTTCTCTATTCCACTCCATCTAGATCTAAGAAAGAACCCAATGCAATGAAATTCTACTAGTATACAAAAAAGAGGAATAGATACAAGGTCCCAAACCTTGTTATAGAATTTTTCCTTCAAAGAAAAAGAAATATCATATAGAGTCAGCGAATGAAATAGAGTCAGCGAATAAAGCGGATTCATTAACAACTCGATTTACAGATCAAAAATGAAAAAAAAGAAAGCATTGCCTTCTTTCCTATATCTTGTATTTATCATACTTTTGCCCTGGGGGGTTTCTTTTTCATTTAACAAATGTCTGGAACTTTGGATTAAGAATTGGTGGAATACCAGGCAATCCCAAACTCTCTTAACTGATATTCAAGAGAAAAGAGTTCTAGAAAGATTCATGGAATTAGAAGACCTTTTTATCTTGGACGAAATGATAAAAGAGAAACCGAATACACATGTACAAAAGCCCCCTATAGGAATACACAAGGAAATAATACAATTGGCCAAAATAGATAATGAGGGTCATCTCCATATTATTTTGCATTTCTCGACAAATATAATCTGTTTGGCTATTCTAAGTGGTTCTTTTTTTCTGGGTAAAAAGGAACTTGTTATTTTGAATTCTTGGGTTCAGGAATTCTTCTATAACTTAAATGACTCCGTAAAAGCTTTTTTTATTCTTTTAGTTACTGATTTTTTTGTTGGATTTCACTCCACCCGCGGTTGGGAACTACTAATTCGTTGGGTCTATGACGATCTTGGATGGGTTCCTAACGAGCTAATTTTCACTCTTTTTGTTTGTAGCTTTCCGGTAATTCTAGATACATGTTTGAAATTTTGGGTCTTTTTTTGTTTAAACCGCCTATCTCCTTCGCTTGTAGTCATTTATCATTCAATTAGTGAAGCATAAACTCATTCGATCTCCTGATATTAATCAAAATTAGCATCTTTCTTCCTTTAGAAAGAAAGCCCTTTTCCTTTTTAGCAAAATTCTTTTTTTCTATTTCTACCTGCTCAAGGTATTCATCATTCCAGTACAACTGTTGCAGTAGAATGACAACAGACTCGTGTATAGGGAACTAGATTAGCTTAGCTACCTATCTAATTTATTGTAGAAATTCCGGGATCTGCGATTGGACATGGAAAATAGAAATACTTTTTCTTGGGTAAAGGAACAGGTGACTCGATCGATTTCTGTATCGATCATGATATACGTAATAACTCGGACATCTATTTCAAATGCA